TTTTCCGTGCATCATCCTAGTGGAGCACCTTATCCATGTCAATTAAAGGGACTCAAAAAGTAAAAACTATTAAAAAATCTTACTCAGTCCCTGAATTTCTTAGATCTTCAAAAAAAAAAGACTCTCTTTGGTAAGGATAATGATATGGACTGTGAATGATTTAATGATGGGGATTCTTGCCCATATATGTCCATTTGTAAGGGTATCATATCTAGTCCAAAGACTTGGGATAAGATACAAAAATTGTTGTTCGTATCCATTTGCGAAAGAATAGAATGAATGAGAAACATAGTGAATTTTGTTTGAACCGATGACGAAAAAAATAGGATAATATAAAATATAAAAAATAAAGTAGTTAGGAAGTAAAATGGGCTTTTTATTGGGGATAGAGGGACTTGAACCCTCACGACTTCTAAAGTCGACGGATTTTCCTTTTACTATAAATTTCATTGTTGTCGATATTGACATGTAGAATGGGACTCTCTCTTTATTCTCGTCCAATTAATCAGTTTTTCAAAAGATTTTTCAGACTCTGGAATGAATAATTTGATAACTGAATATTTGATTCTTTCTTCAACTTCGATTGGAATAGATTCACAATAACTCTAATTTTTTTTTCATATTCATATTTTCATATTCATATCATATATATATATATAAATATATTCATATATATATAATATAAAATATATAATATGGATTCGGATTCGGGCCGTGATTAATCAATCGTTTGATATGTCAGTATGTATATATACGTATATAGGGCCATCCTATCTGTAATTTTGATAGAGGGATTCCAGCTACCAACGCAACGTAACGCAGTCAACTCCATTCGTTAGAACAGCTTCCATTGAGTCTCTGCACCTATCCCTTTTTGATTCTAGTTTTATAAATTAAACCCCTATTTTATCAAAATAAAGATTTGGCTCAGGATTGCCCATTTTGAATTCCGGGGTTTCTCTGAATTTGGAAGTTACCACTTAGCAGGTTTCCATACCAAGGCTCAAGCTAATCAAGTCCGTAGCGTCTACCGATTTCGCCATATCCCCCCTTGAGACAGGATCTAGTTGTAATTCACCCCTTTCATTTATCTTGAAATCGTTGAATTCATTAGCTAATGATTCTTATATCTAAAAAGTGTATGCCGCTATTTTATTTTTTTTTTCGCCATCCTCCATCATTTCATCTCTATTGTATTAGATGAGCCCTATTTGTTTCAATCTGTTTCAATTAGACATGATTCTATCATTGATGTGTCCACAATTCAATATGAATATATATATCCCACATATATATGTCTCTCCCCCCTTCATTTTGACTTTAAAGGTCGATTTGGAATACTGTAAGGGTCGATATTCATTCTTCTTTTTTTCATCCTATCTCCCCCTTTTCTGAATGAAAACAGAGTAATATCCTATTATAAATTGTATCTTTTTATCCCTTTCGTAGGATGGATTCGCTATCATTTCATTATATATCATTACATATATAATTAATTAGCATAATTTAGTATAACTGTTCTAAGAAATAATTAGACTTTTCTAAAATCATAATTTAAAATTTAATATTATTTATTATTATTTTATTATTATTAAGTATTAAGTTAAGTAATTATTAAATTATTAATAATATAAATATAAAATATTTTTAAAAATAAATTTTAATAAATTATAAATTAAAGAAATAATAATAAATAATCTAATGGTAGATAGAATGACTATATAGTCATATACCTACCGAATTAGTCATTCTATTACTAAAATAGAATCCTATTCTATTCAGTTATATTCATAATAAAATAAATAAAATGAAAATTTAGTATTTTTCAGTATTAGTATTTTCGTATAAAAATAGTAAATTACTATAAAATCTGGTAGTTTCCTGAATTCCTATTTACTATTTCTGTTATGTGAGCCCGCTTAGCTCAGAGGTTAGAGCATCGCATTTGTAATGCGATGGTCATCGGTTCGATTCCGATAGCCGGCTTTTCTTTTTCTCTATCCATTTTTTCCGTGATTGATAATCTCTCCTCTCCCTTTCTCAAAATGTCGGGCCGATGATCTATTATGTCGTGTTAACTCGCAACTATGAATAAAAAATGAATTGGAGCAATTAGATCTCTACGGAACAAATCATAAAACGGAGCCTTAACTTCCTATATATACAAAAAATCCGGATATTGATACAATTCATTTCATTCTATTTTCATTCTACTTTAGTAGTACTTCAGTAGATATTTAGCTTTGCTTTGTTTATCCTTTAGTTCAGTCTTAATTTATATTTTTTCTGTAAAATGAAATTTCAATAAAATAAAAAGGAGTTTTATGTCTCGTTACCGAGGGCCTCGTTTCAAAAAAATACGCCGTCTGGGGGCTTTACCAGGATTAACTAGTAAAAGGCCTAAATCCGGAAGTGATCTTAAAAACCAATTGCGCTCTAGGAAAAGATCACAATATCGTATTCGGCTAGAAGAAAAACAGAAATTGCGTTTTCATTATGGTCTCACAGAACGGCAATTACTTAGATATGTGCATATCGCTGGAAAAGCCAAAGGGTCAACAGGTCAAGTTTTACTACAGCTACTTGAGATGCGTTTGGATAACATCCTTTTTCGATTGGGTATGGCTTCAACCATTCCTGGAGCCAGACAATTAGTTAACCATAGACATATTTTAGTTAATAGTCGTGTAGTGGATATACCAAGTTATCGTTGCAAACCCCAAGATATTATTACTCCGAAGGATGAACAAAGATCGAAAGCTCTGATTCAAAATTATATTGCTTCATCGCCCCGCGAGGAATTGCCAAAACATTTAACTATTGACTCATTCCAATATAAAGGATTAGTAAATCAAATAATAGATAGTAAGTGGATCGGTTTGAAAATAAATGAGTTGTTAGTCGTAGAATATTATTCCCGTCAGACTTAAACCTAACGAAATAACAAAGAAAGGTTCAGACAATTTTTTTTCCCTTTTGTCGAAGGAAAAAGATTTAAGGTTTAAGGGCTTTGATCCGCATTTTTCTTATTAACGTATCACAAGTAATGTAATTAGGAATAGAGAATCCTTATCAAATCAAATACAAATAAAGGTCTTACTGTTCTGTTGGAATAATGCTATCAATTGTTATTTGATTTGATACATTGTGGTCGGTAACGTTGGTGAATCAACAGAAACGGAAAGAGAGGGATTCGAACCCTCGGTAAACAAAAGCCTACATAGCAGTTCCAATGCTACGCCTTGAACCACTCGGCCATCTCTCCCACATATACATAATCTTATTATTGAACAGAAACCGAGTGAAGTGAATAGCGAGTCATTCATTTCATATTATTGCAGTACGGGTACGACAAATCAATGGTTCCATAGAAATAAAAAATCCCTTTCAAATTTCATAGTTCTCAACAACAATTTCCTCATCAGTTCCCCCATAGATCTATTACTAGATCTATTAGTAATTTAGTAATTGTCCCTTGGATTTTTCTATTTCAATTGTATGACGTATACACGTTATGCAAATAAAAGAGATGGTTACTCTAATTTGAATTTGAAATTGGATAGTTTATCATGGACTGATTATTCCACTCTTTTTCCTCTTTTATTTGGACCATAACCAAATCAAAACTTATCGAGTTACCAGAATCCGTAGTAAAATCAAGTCCTCGGTTAGTCAACTTAGAGAAAATAGTAAGAGAAAATAGTAATAGTTCCGTTCATCGGTATACTACTAAATTGGTATTAAATCCGATCTTATTCAAATATTTCATATCTCTCCTTGTCCAAAAGGGAACAATTTCCGCGTAAGGTCCACATCTTTTTTTTTTATTAATCTATTTTATGATATTTCGTACTACTGTACAATTCCTTTTTGGATCATTTTCCCTTGGGGAAAATGAGAAGAATTATATAATGGATTGCTAATTATGCCTAGATCCCGGATAAATGGAAATTTTATTGATAAGACTTCTTCAATTCTAGCCAATATCTTATTACGAATAATTCCAACAACTTCAGGGGAAAAAAGGGCATTTACCTATTACAGAGATGGTGCGATTTGATTTGATTCTTTTTTATTGTTTTTTTAGGCCTTAATCTGAGAAAAAGAGGCGCGGTTCGGGATAGAAAGAAACAAATTATTTTATTGAAATAAACCGACGCTTGGTGAAGGTAAAGTTTTGAGATAGAACAATTCCTTCTGTCGTGTATCCTCGATTGATGCGGCCTCAGATGCTTTAATTATCGATTTTAGTATTGAGCGAAAGGTTACACCTATAGGTTCTGGATTGCGGGTCAATACTACGCCACTAGTACCAATAGGCAGCATAGCATAGGGGAAGAAGCACTACTCTAAGGAATCAACAACACGAAAACTTTGTTATAAATTATCCCTTACTTATGGGTCTCGGGACTAACAAGAATGGTTGGGACAACAAACATCCATCTCGTTCGTACTTTGGATACCCACATAACCATCAAAGATTGTTGAAGTGACTAATTCCTCTATAAATTAGGAGGCGTTGAGGACAAAGAAATTATTGGAGTTACCATTTCCATCTAGCACTAATACAATTGGTGTTAAGAAGAGACCTCTTTCGGGAAGGCTGGCTAGGGATTTCTAGTAAAAATACTAGCCCCCGTCAGTTCATAATGAGAATGGTGAAATCTTGATTCCATAGATGATTATTTCCCTTAGTACTATGCACAGAAGGGAGGAGCCGTATGAGATGAAAATCTCATGTATGGTTCTGGAACGGAGATTCTTTGAATAGAATGAACGACCGTAACGGATGTCGGCTCAATCTGAAGGAAATTATGCGGAAGCTTTACAGAATTATTATGAAGCTACGCGACTAGAAATTGATCCCTACGATCGAAGTTATATACTCTATAACATAGGCCTTATACACACAAGCAACGGAGAACATACGAAGGCTTTGGAATATTATTTCCGGGCACTCGAACGAAACCCATTCTTACCACAAGCTTTTAATAATATGGCCGTGATCTGTCATTACGTGCGACTATCTCCATTATAGAAAGAAGGAAAAAAAGATCAAATTACCTAGTAAATACTAGAAAAAAAAATAAGCTTTCTACATATGCATCGTCCAAAGCAACGATTTTTATCAGCTGTAGCAAGGAAAAAGTCTTCACGAGAACCAAAATATGAAGAAATAGGTACGCTTATATACTCTATGGATAAAGGATCAAATTGATAGAGAAAGCACCGTAAAGATCAATTAGCAAGCTATTTGGTTGATACAGTTAAGAACTGCTTACTTATGTCATGATATATGAGATATAAAGTGAGGAATCAACTTATGTAATAAAGTCGATCCACTAAGTTATTGAGCAGCGGTGTAGCATCAGATCCCAAAGATAGTAATTTCTTTTTTCTTATGGAGGAAAGTCTTTTTCAAAAATTCTATATGAATTTCATATATGAAATTATGAAATGAAACCGAGGTAGTTACCTTTCAGAAAATTATAACAGGGGGATACCCATTCTTCATTCTTCTGAAGGTAGGAGAAAAGATAAAACTGATTATTGATCAAAATTAGAGTTTGAAACTTATGTAATTAACTTTATTTCTTCTGGTTAACCCAAGAAAAATGGGATAGGTTTATGAAAAATTTAATTCATTTAGCATAGGATAAATTAATAAGATGGGCGGCAAACAGAATCGATTGCTGAGCCGTATGAGGTAGGAAACTCTCAAGTACGGTTCTAAGGGAAGGAATTTACCCACCTATTCCGACCGGGGAGAACAGGCCATTCTACAGGGTGATTCTGAAATTGCGGAGGCTTGGTTCGATCAAGCTGCTGAGTATTGGAAACAAGCTATAGCGCTTACTCCGGGTAATTATATTGAAGCACATAATTGGTTGAAGATCACGAGGCGTTTCGAATTCGAATAAAAGCACTTTCGTTTTTAATTTATTAAAATAAAAATGGGTTATTGGATCCATCAATCAAATAAAATAGATCGTTCTTATGAGAAGATCCAATCAAGAATTTCATTATATCCCCTCCTCCTAAAACACATTATAATTATATTTTGTATGGTATCTCATAAGTATAAATACTACGGATACAGCAGTATAGAATATAGCTAATAAAACAAAGCTAATAAATAACAAAAGAGACCCTCGAATTATTAAATATAGATATCGCAATAGATCTTATTAATTCTAAGAAATGATCTTGTCTTGTAAATGGAAGTATATAGGCACTTTTACATTCAGATATAAATACACTAGCAAAAAAAAAAGAGTTTCTTCGTCATGTCAGGAAAAAGGATTTTACAATATAAAAAGGGGTCCGTTGGGCGCCTAATCGTTATGTCATAATAGATCCGAACACTTGCCCCGGATCGACTTTGATATCATAACTGCTCTAGTGAATAACTCAATAAAATAGATGGATGAGAGATGGGAAAGAAAGGGACCAATCATAAATAAAATATCCATCTTTCAGAGGTTAAACTAAAAACTTGACTGTTGGCAGGTCTCTTTGTATGTGTTGTCCGGAAAGAGGAGGACTTAATGATTATTCGTTCGCCGGAACCAGAAGTGAAAATTGTTGTAGATAGGGATCCTGTAAAAACGTCTTTTGAGGAATGGGCCAGACCCGGGCATTTCTCACGAACAATAGCTAAGGGCCCTGATACTACTACTTGGATCTGGAATCTACATGCTGATGCTCACGATTTCGACAGTCATACCAGTGATTTGGAGGAGATCTCTCGAAAAGTATTTAGTGCTCATTTCGGTCAACTATCCATTATCTTTCTTTGGCTGAGTGGCATGTACTTCCATGGCGCCCGTTTTTCCAATTATGAAGCATGGCTAAGCGATCCTGTTCACATTGGACCCAGTGCCCAGGTGGTTTGGCCAATAGTGGGTCAAGAAATATTGAATGGTGATGTGGGCGGGGGTTTCCGAGGAATACAAATAACCTCCGGCTTTTTTCAGATTTGGCGAGCATCTGGAATAACTAATGAATTACAACTCTATTGTACTGCAATCGGTGCATTGGTCTTTGCATCATTAATGCTTTTTGCTGGTTGGTTCCATTATCATAAAGCCGCCCCAAAATTGGCTTGGTTCCAAGATGTGGAATCTATGTTGAATCACCATTTAGCGGGGTTACTAGGACTTGGGTCTCTTTCTTGGGCGGGACACCAAATCCATGTATCTTTACCGATTAATCAATTTCTCGATGCTGGGGTTGATCCTAAAGAGATACCACTTCCTCATGAATTCATCTTGAATCGGGATCTTTTGGCTCAACTTTATCCCAGTTTTGCCGAAGGAGCAACTCCCTTTTTCACCTTGAATTGGTCAAAATATGCAGAATTTCTGAGTTTTCGTGGAGGATTAAATCCAATAACAGGGGGTCTATGGCTGAGTGATACTGCGCACCATCATTTAGCTATTGCAATTCTTTTCTTGATCGCCGGTCATATGTATAGGACCAACTGGGGTATTGGTCATG